CGATTTATTTAAAATTATTTTTTTTAATAAACGGGACGTGGCGCAGTTTGGTTAGCGTGTCTGTTTTGGGAACAGAAAGTCATGTGTTCAAATCACATCGTCCCGAATTTGTCAACAAGGAGAGGTGGCTGAGTGGCTTAAAGCATTGGTTTGCTAAACCAACATACAGATTTTCCTGTATCATGGGTTCGAATCCCGTTCTCTCTGAATTTATTAAAGTCTCTTGAATACACAAGAGAGTCTACGTTTGATAGGATTTGAACCTATGACTTTCGGATCCGAAGGCCGACGCTCTATCCAACTGAGCTACAAACGCACAGAATAATTTAATACATATATTACACATACATGATTCAAGCACAAACATTAGTTAATATCGCAGACAATTCAGGTTCAAAACTTGGAAGATGTATTCGAGTGGGTCAAGGTTATCAAAACCGTTGGAGTTCGTGTGGTGAACTTATTTTAATTTCCGTTCAAAAGTTAAGAAAAAAACGGAAATTTAAGCCCAAAGTTCAGAAAGGTGAAGTCGTTCGAGGTGTTGTCCTTAGAACAAAAGCAAAATTTAGACGTAAAAATTCTAATTTTGTGCAATTTCACGAGAACGCAATTGCCTTAGTGAATGCACAACTTAGACCCTTAGGTACACGTGTCTTAGGACCGGTTACTCGAGAATTACGAAACACAAAGTTTATGAAAGTTGCCAGCCTTTCTGGTGGCTTTGTTTAAAAAAGCTAAATTAAAAAATAATATTATGCAACCTTTTTTTCATCATTATAGAACAACACTTAAAAAAGACCTGAGTTCTCGATTTATTTATGAAAATCCAACTCAGTTGCCCAAATTAAAAAAAATTAATTTAAACATTGGAGTTAAAGAATCTTCTTTAAAAAACATTTTACCCAATTTTTTGGGTGTGGAGTTCATTACTTCAAAATACCCCCAATTAACTCAATCAAGTAAGAATTCCGTATTTTTTAACTTAAAAAAGAATTCTCCAAATGGGGTTAAAGTGGACCTTCAAGGAAAACAAGCTTATCTGTTTTTGCAAAAGCTTATTCTGCAAACTATTCCGAATTTTAAAAATCGGAAAGATGCGTTCGAAATATCACAGTCGTCCTCCTTTTCATTTTCAATACGAGAATTAGACAGTTTTCAAGAGTTAACTCTTTTTTACAACTTCTTTAAAAATATTGAGTCTCTGGACATAACTTTTCAAGTTACCACTCGAACACCGCTTGAATTGGCTCTCTTTTTAACCTCATTTAAATTTCCTGGGTCTTGTGTGCGAAAGTAACTCAACGGTAGAGTGTAACCTTGCCAAGGTTAAGGTTGAGAGTTCGAATCTCTTCTTTCGCTTCTAATTTTTAATCAAAAACATACATGAAATCAAAGCTTGCTGCAGATTTGCAACAACGAGAACGATTTAAGACAAGTGAGATTACTCAAAAAATTTTGAAGTCTTTAAGTCAAAATCAGACTTTGCCCACTTTTCAACAATGGTGGGTAAAACTTAATCAAACCGATTACCCTAAAAATGCGCGAGTACGTATTAAAAATCGATGTGTTTTAACAGGTCGAAGTGCGTCCGTGAGCCGAAACTGTCAACTTTCACGAATTCAATTTCGTGAATTAGGGCGTTCGGGTTGCATTACAGGATTGCAGAAATCTTCTTGGTAAAATTTTACAGACATCTGAGACTTGTAAGACATTTTATTGGTGCAAGTCCAATAGTCTCTAAAGAAAAAATATTAAAATTTATTTATTTAACAAACACTTATGTTATTACAAGCTGCTAAATTTGTTGGAGCTGGTCTTGCAACCATTGGTCTTGCAGGAGCTGGAGTAGGTATTGGTACTGTATTCAGTGCTTTAGTATTAGGTACTTCTCGAAATCCGTCTATTAAAGACGATTTATTCCGATTTGCTATTTTAGGGTTCGCGTTAACTGAAGCGACTGCGTTATTCGCATTAATGGTTGCTTTCTTAATCCTTTTCGCATTCTAAGAAGAAAATCAGAAAAACTATTAAAAATTAATCACAGACTGGGTAAAATTTTACTTCCAAATTCACGGTTTCAACTAGTCCGTTTGAAAGTAAGGTGCCATTATTTCATCATTTTAGGTACGAGTAATTAACTCAATGGTAGAGTTTTTCGCTTACAACGAAAGGGTTAAAGGTTCGAATCCTTTATTACTCAAAATTAATTTAAGTTATTTTTATGTATTTTTTTAGCCCTTTAGAACAATTTCAAATTTACCCTTTAATTTCAATTCAATTAGGTAATTTTGATTTTTCATTTACAAATGCTGCTTTAATGATCAGCATTGGATTAATCGGTTTTTTATTGTGTTTAGAAATGATTATGTCGTCTACTGGACAATTTTACTTTGTCCCAAAACATTGGCAACTTGTTGTTGAAAACATCTACGAAACCGTAGCAGACACCTTAGTAAGTAACGTAGGTGAACAAGGTCAAAAATATTTTCCGTTCATTTTTACCCTATTTACTTTTGTGTTAATTTCAAATTTAATTGGTTTAGTACCTTACAGTTTTACCATCACAAGTCACATTATTGTTACTTTTGGGTTAGCATTAATGGTTTTCGTGGGAGTAACTATTATTTCTATTAAGGAACATGGTTTACATATGTTATCTTTATTTATTCCTTCTGGAACTTCATTAGCTTTAGCGTTTTTATTAGTTCCAATTGAAATCATTTCGTATGTTTTTCGACCTATTAGTTTATCGTTACGACTGTTTGCAAACATGATGGCAGGACATGCCTTATTAAAAGTAATCGCAGGATTCGCTTGGAGTATGATGACTGCAGGAGGTTTGTTATTTTTAGCTCACTTTTTCCCATTAGTAGTTTTAATTTTATTAATTGGACTAGAATTAGGGGTTGCTTTTATTCAAGCTTATGTGTTCACCATTTTAAGTTGCATGTATTTAAATGACGCTATTAATCTGCATTAAAATGCTCTTTGCATTTATGTAAATTAATTCGTAATTTAAAAAGTTCGTTAAAATTCTATTCTTACTTTTGTAAAAATTTGACTTTAGATATCAAAATGTTCTTATTACGAACAAATATTAATCCCAATCAAAATATTCAATCAGGTTTAAAACGAGTTTACGGCTTAAATAACGCCTTAATTCTTCAATTGTGTCGAGAATTAGGATTAAATACTGCTTTAAAATTTAAAGACGTTAAAAAATCTCAATTAGGGTTAATTACAAAATGGGTGGATGAAAAAAATGTTTTAATCAAAGACGATTTGCAAAAATTTGTTTTAGACAACAAAAAACAACTTATTGGTATTAAAACTTATCGTGGTTCGCGTCACAAAGAAGGATTGCCTACTCGCGGTCAACGAACTCATACCAATGCTCGGACCCAACGTAAATTAACTAGTTTTAAATCTAAAAAAAAGAATATTCAAAAAACCTAAGTTAATTAAAAATTAAATGGCATTAAAAGAATTTAAACCGATAACACCGTCTTTACGGCATTTAAAAATTGTTAATACGGAAAAAGAATTTAAAAAAAATTTTCCTTTAAAGTCTCACACACATTTCAAAAAAAATACTGGCGGTCGAAATAATCAGGGCCGAATCACCGCCTTTCAAAAAGGTGGAGGTCACAAAAAATTGTACCGAAAAATTGATTTTGATCGACAATTTACTCAAGGAATTGTCGAACAAATTGAATATGACCCAAATCGACCTGGCTACCTTGGTCGAATTTTCAATTTTAAAGATAATTCACATTCGTATATTCTAGCTCCTAAAAACTTTAAAGTTGGCGATTATGTTCAGTCTGGGATGAATGCCAGTTTAAAAAATGGGAATTCCCTGCCTCTCTCTCAAGTCCCTATTGGATTTCTAATTTACAATATCTCAATTTCCGAAGGAAAAAAAGGAAAATTCGCACGATCGGCTGGGACCTTTGGTCAATTAATTCAAAAGAACGAAACTCACGGTCGAGTTCAGCTCCCTTCAGGTGAGCATCGTTTAATTCCTTTAATGAGTACTGTAAGTATTGGGGTTGTTTCAAATGTTAATCAAAAACTTGTTAACTTAGGAAAAGCCGGTCGATCACGGTGGAAAAATAAACGTTCAAGTGTCCGAGGAGTGGCTATGAATCCAGTAGACCACCCTCACGGTGGTGGTGAAGGGAAAACTTCGGGAGGTCGACCTTCGGTAACCCCGTGGGGTAAACCTACCAAAGGTCAACCCACATCAAAATATAAGAAAAAACGATCTTATATTATTCTTCCTTACAAAAAAAAAATCTTAATTAGATAATGACACGTTTATCGTATTTACATAAAACTATTGTTGAGTCAAAAGAAAATTTATCAACATTAAAAATTTTTTCAAGATCTTCCAAAATATTACCTTGGTTTTTAGATAAAACTTTGCTTATCCACAACGGCCGGGCTTTTGTGCCTATTCAGGTAACTTCAAAAATGATTAACAAACGTGTGGGTGAGTTTGCTTATTCTAAGACTCGAGCAGTTTTTAGATCTAAAAAAAAGAAATAAACAAAAAAAATGGGTCAAAAAGCACATCCACTTAGTTCACGATTAGGAAAGTTTTTAACATGGGAGTCGCAATGGTTTTCAAAAAATTCACGGGTTGCTTCACATTTAATTTTTAAAAATTATACCCTTAAAACTTTGATCCAATCGTTTTTTTTTAACAATAAAATTTTAATTCATTCGTTTGAATCAAGATATTTCAACAACAATCTTTATTTAACTATTTTTACTATACCTGTGTATTCTACTTGGTCGGCATTTGTTAAAAACAATTTAAACTTGGATTCTCAATCTGCACTTATCGAACGAACAGCTTTTACCAAAGACCTGGTAAAAAATAAAATCGGTGAGGTAACTTCAAGTACGCAACAAAACGCGAACTCGCCTCTTTTTGTGTCTTTGTTCAAAAATTTTTTAAAGGCTAATATGTTACAGATTAAAGTGTCCTCGCTTTTATTTTTTTCTTTTGGCAAATTAGAATCTTTAGCAAAAGCTTTGTTAAATTTTACTCAGGTCCAGAAAGTTATTATTCATTTTAAAGACTTAAGCCAATTTGTTAAATTGCCCAACATAAAAAGCAGTTCTGGGACCTTTGAAGATTGGGTTTATTTGTTTACGTTAATGAATAATACTAAACCCACTGCAATGTTGATCGCAAACTATTTAAAATTGATTTTGGAAAATAAGAGTTATCGAAAACGACAACGATTTTTTTTAAATAATTTACGGCGGTTTTTAATTCAGAACCCTGCTTTATTATCAAAAGTTAAAGGAATAAAAATCCAGGTTAAAGGTCGTTTAAACGGGAGAAATCGATCTACTATTTATACAATTCAATTAGGGTCTTTGCCTTTACAAACTCTTTCAAAAGAAATTGACTATACTTTTGTTCCAGCTTTTACTCTTTACGGAGCATTTGGTATTAAAGTTTGGATTGCTCCTATCAAATAAAAAAATCTTATGTTACAACCAAAAAAAACAAAATTTAAAAAATATAGAAAAGGTCGATTACAAACTCATTCAAGTTCTTTAACCAAGTTGCAGTATGGAGTTGTTGGTTTAAAAAGTTTGGAGTCTTGCCGAATTACAGGTGCGCAAATTGAGGCTGTTCGGCAAAACATAAATCGAAAACTAAAACGGCGAGGAAAAATTTGGATCAACATCTTTCCAGACTTACCAGTAACCTCAAAACCATCCGAAATTCGAATGGGGAAAGGGAAGGGGTCAGTAGATCACTGGGTAGCAAAAGTAAGTGCTGGGAAAGTGCTTTTCGAAGTGTTAGGACCAAAAGAACAAATTCTTGTAAAAGCTTTAAAGTCCGCTGCTAACAAGCTTCCTATTAAAACCTACATCTTAAAAAAATAATGAGTCAATTAATTAATCAAAAACTAACTATTTTAAACAAATTTAATGTCACTTCTGCTCCGATGTCTTTTAACACTCTAGTTGTTGTCGATTTGTACAAATTAAAGTGTTTTCCACTTTCATTTTACAAATCGATATTACTTTCTTCGGGAAAACCTTTACTTGTTAAAAAAAATAATCTTTTGCAACAATCTATGCAAAAATTGAAAAAATACAAAACTTGGTCGCTGGTGGACTTTATACAGAGTTTGCGTTTACTTCAAGCTGCAGCAAATACAAAACGTCAAGTAGTAGGCACTTTAATTTCGTCTAAAAAGGTGGGAGCTCAGGCATTAATGTGTCAGCCTCGAAACGCACGTTTTCCTTTATCTTTAAATAAAGCTACAAATAAACGAAAGTTCAGATTTCGACGGCAATTTCCGAATCTTTCAAAATTTGAATTTTTTGTTCCTCGAAGCCAATTCGTAAAAAAATTCCCAACTAATTCTTTAGACGTGTTTACTCAAAAAAATTATAAATTAACAAAAAAAAATACTGCTGTTAATTTTAATATTTTAAAACTAAAGTTATTTAAATTTCGATATCGACGTGTTAAACGACTTATTAATATTGTAGGAGGTTTTAACAAAGTTTAAGGTCGAATTTAAAAAGAAACAAGTTATGAAACAAACTTTTATAAAAAACGAGTTAAAGCAACGACAACTTCAAGAAATTTTTCAAAGCCCGTTGATAATTTTGAGTCAACTGAATTGTACCGACGCTCAAACTGAGATCAAGATTTTACAGGAGCTAAAACCATATAAAGTAGAGTCGTGCAAAGTTTACGCGACCTTCTTAAAAAAATTTTTTAAAGAGTCCAACGAACTAATTCATATTCATCCTTTAAGTAACAACTTAATTACTATTTTTTATCTTAAATTTCCTAAATCTTTGGAAGACACTTTAACTTTTATCAATTATTTAAAAAACAACAAAAAAGTTTTAATTTTAGGTGCTTCTTTATTTTCTAATCAAATTTCTTTAAGTACATTAGAGTTTATTCCAAAATTAATGAATCCAGTTTTAAATAAACGAAAACTTGAAAAAAGTTTGCTAATGGTACGATCTTTACATAAAATCAGCACATTCTCAACTTTTCTAAAACAGACTAAAGCTGTTAAAAAGGGCGAATAATGGGATTCGAACCCACGACTTCCAAAGCCACAATTTGGCACTCTAACCAACTGAGTTACATTCGCCATAAATTAACGGAAGGGGGACTTGAACCCTCGACATTTGGATTATGATTCCAACGCTCTAACCAACTGAGCTATTCCGCTTTTGTTTTGTAAATATTAATCTGGGGTTGTTGATGATGGAGTATAGCCAAATGGCAAGGCACTCGTTTTTGGTACGAGCATTTATAGGTTCGAATCCTGTTACTCCAGTTATACTTTTAAATCCATAATATTAATTTAAAATGTCAGAATTTACATTTTTTTATTTATTTGCTGGATTAATTTTAATTTCTGCCTTTATGACTATTACGGTATCAAACCCAGTTCACTCGGTTCTATTTTTAATTCTAGTGTTTGTGGGATCAGCTGCTGTTTTACTCTTGATGGAAGTTGAATTTCTATCCTTAATGTTTATTATCATTTATGTTGGGGCAATCGCAGTGTTGTTTTTATTTGTAGTAATGATGTTAGACATTAAATTATCGTCTTCGAACAACAATTATCTTCGATATCTTTCAATTGGAGGATTTTTAGGGTTTTTGTTTTTTGTAGAAACTTATTATTTAGTAGAAACCAGCGTGTTTGCACCTCAGGTAGATTCCTCTTTAGTACTAGAGTCCTCGTACCAAGATTGGATTACTCGATTGGATACTTTAACCAATATGGAATGCTTAGGGCAATTTTTATATACCTATTACTTTTTTCATTTTTTAATTGCAGGTATTGTTTTATTAGTTGGAATGATTGGAGCGATTGTGTTGACTTTACATGTTAACCATACTTCAAAAAATCAATTAATTTGCAAGCAATTATCACGGCAGGTAAAAAACGCTACCTTTTTAACAACTATCTCGTAAATACATCCATGCTATTCTTTACTATTATTAATGTTTTAAAAATTCTAAGTATTGTTGTCCCGTTATTAATTTCAGTTGCGTACTTTACTTTAGCAGAACGGAAAATTATGGGAGCAATCCAACGACGTCAGGGTCCCAATGTTATTGGTTGGGCTGGATTGTTACAACCTTTAGCAGACGGTTTAAAGCTGTTTGCTAAAGAAACTATTCTACCTAGTAACGCCGATTTGGTAGTATTCGTGTTTGCACCTATGCTAACTTTTATTTTAAGTTTAATCGGTTGGGCAGTGATCCCATTTGGAGAAGGACTTTTAATTTCCGACATTCAAGTTGGAATCTTGTACTTGTTCGCGATTTCTTCGTTAGGAGTTTATGGTATTATTACCTCAGGGTGGTCAAGTAACTCAAAATATGCGTTTTTAGGAGCTCTACGGTCTGCTGCGCAGATGGTATCCTACGAAGTGTCTATTGGGTTTATTATTATCTGTGTGGTATTATGTGTAGGTTCGTTTAATCTAACCGAAATTGTGTTAGCACAAAAATCAATTTGGTTTTGTGTTCCTCTTTTCCCAATGTTTATCATGTTTTTTATTTCAGCCTTAGCTGAAACCAATCGACACCCTTTCGACTTACCTGAAGCGGAAGCAGAACTTGTATCGGGTTGCAACGTTGAATATTCGGCGATGGGGTTTGCTCTGTTCTTTTTAGGAGAGTACGCAAACATGTTGTTAATGAGTAGCCTAACTACCATCCTATTCTTAGGAGGATGGCTACCTTTGTTTGACATTGCACCCTTTAATTGGATTCCTTCACCGGTTTGGTTTGGATTAAAACTGTGTATCTTTGTAGTTTTATTTATTTGGTTCCGAGCAACTTTGCCTCGATATCGATACGATCAATTAATGACCTTAGGATGGAAGGTGTTCTTACCTTTATCTTTAGGTTACCTATTGTTTACTGCAAGTATGCTAGTAAGTTTTAATTGGTTGCCGAATTAACATAATTCAAGTACAATCTTGTTGTAAAAATTTTAAATTCGTAAATTAAAATGATGGGTGCGCTTAAACTAAGCTGGCTTATGACGTCCGGCGGTGTAATACACGCACTTATAATGACAATCCCAAGATAGATAAATTTACGAAATTTAGACAACATATCAAGATTGTCAAAAAACTGATACCCAATTAAAATTAAAATTAACGTAAAATTGAAAAAAAAGAAAAAATGTACAAAAAAATTTAAATAATCTTGTAACCGATTTTCAAAAAAAATCGCTACGCTGTGCGTTGCCTGTGTGGTCTCAAATTCCGAAAAAAATTGCCAACTCCAAGGAAACAAAACTTTCAAAAAAAAGAAGTTTCCTATAATTATAACAAGAGTTAATTTTTTCAGAAAATTTAGAAGAGTACGAGCTTCGTAGGTGTACAAACAAGGACACAAAAAACACCCTATTTGAATACTTGCGTAAGGAAGTGATACTAATCCTGCAACAAGAAAAGAAGTTTTTAATAAACTCAAAAAAACTTCTGAAATATGCGTGAAAATGAAATAAGAGTTAGCCAGTTGAATCAAATACAACAATTCATATTTGTACCAGTAGGCTACGCACCAACAGTTGAGAACAGCGACTAAAATATACAAAAATCGAAATTTTAGTTCGTAAATGTGTTGGGAAAAAATCATAAAATCTTAAAAAAATTTAAATGCAATGTCGTATTTCTATTGAATCATTTTGTGTAAAAAGTATTAACCACTTTGTACAACACTTAGAATGGTTCTTAAACTCCAAAACTATGGTTCATTCAACTTTTAAAAATTTTTGGTCTGTAAAAGTTGTGTATTTGCCAACTCTAAAAAAAAAACATACTCTATTGAAATCACCTCACGTCAATAAAACTGCACGTGAGCAATTCGAAGTTAGAATTTACAAGCGATTGATTTGCATCGACACTTGTGTACCGTTAAAAAAACAAAGTTTTCTTAGAATTATTTATAGTTTACAGAAACTTTTGACCACAAAATCTTACAATAAATTTATGAGGTCAAAAATAAATATTTTTATTTAATTTTATTCGTTTTAAACTAAACGAATACAAAAGGAGGGTAGTTCAATTGGTAGAATGATGGTTTCCAAAACCAGTGGTTGAGGGTTCGAGTCCTTTCCTTCCTGTAAAAAGTATACGATAGAAAAAGTGAATTTAGGATTTGGCCAATTAATTATTATTATGTTGTTAGGACTCCTTTTGTTTGGAGATCTTCCTAAGATCTTAAAAAATTTAACTACTAGTCTCCAAACTCTTAAAAAAGGATTAAAAGACAACCAAGATGAAAACAAATAACTTTAAGGGCTTATAGTTCAATGGTTAGAACGTACCGCTCATAACGGTCATGGTTGTAGGTTCAAATCCTACTAAGCCTAAAAAACTCAAACCAAAGTGGTGAAACTGGCAGACACGTTAGATTTAGGTTCTAGTTCCGATAAGGAGTAGGGGTTCGACTCCCCTCTTTGGTAAAACACTCAAATGATATTTTCATGCCTACTTTAAACCAATTATTAAAAACCTCACGACAACCTAAAAAAAGAAAGAACAAAACTCCAGCCTTAGAAAGATGCCCGCAAAAAAAAGGCGTGTGTCTAAAGGTATTTACTCGTACTCCTAAAAAGCCTAATTCTGCTTTAAGAAAAGTGACTCAACTTAAGTTGTCCAACGGTCTAAAGGTAGTGGGTTATATTCCTGGAGAAAGTCATAATTTACAAGAGTACTCAACAGTTCTTTTACGAGGTGGGCGGGTGAAAGATTTGCCTGGTGTCAAATACCATTTAATTCGTGGTAAATTAGATTTTAGTGGGGTTAAAGATCGAAAAAACAGTCGATCAAAATACGGAACTAAGAAAGTGTAAAGACAAATTATGCTTCAAACTTTTAATCAAGAAAAATATTTTTTGGTTCTTAAATTTGTTAACCTGCTTATGGTTGACGGTAAGAAATCAAAATCTGAAAAAATAGTTTTCAATCTTTTAAAATTTCTTCATTTGAAAACCCAAAAACCCCCTGTAGATGTTTTTTTTGAGGCGTTGGCAAACATTTCGCCTCGTGTGACAGTGCAATCGGTTCGTGTTCGCCGACGATCCTATCAAGTTCCTTTTCCTTTGTCAAGGTCGAAACAGTTTATTTTCGGAATGAAATGGTTGATTCAATATTGTCGAAAAAATCATTCCACCTCATTGTCCAACATTCTAAATCAAGAAATTTTATTAGCTTACCAAAACAAAGGCGAGCTTATCAAAAAAAAAAACGAAGTCTATAAGATAGCAAGGGCTAATCGGCCGTTCGCGCATTATAGATGGTTTTAATAAATTACAATGACTCTTTTTAATTCTTTAGTACTTAACACCAGTTTATTTGTTTTAGGTCTTTTTGGAATCTTAGTAAACCGAAAAAACGTGTTAATTATTTTAATGGCGATTGAATTAATGTTACTTGCCATTAACATGAATTTTATTACTTTTTCTGCTTATTTAGACGATCTTGTAGGTCAGCTGTTTGCCCTGTTTATTTTGACTGTTGCCGCAGCTGAATCCGCAACTGGATTAGCAATTTTAGTATCCTACTACCGTGTTCGAGGAAGTATTAGTTTAGAACATGGTCAAATCCTTCGAGGATAATCTTCGATCAACTAGCATCCTTAGCTAAATTGGATAAGGCAACGGCCTTCTAAGCCGAAAATTACAGGTTCGAGTCCTGTAGGATGTAATTTTTTGAATTATAAGAAAAACTTTTTAAGGACCATTCTCATTTTGATAATCTATCTTGCAAGGGGATGGTACGAAACCCGTCAAGAACCGCCTTAACTTAAGAGAAAAAAGGTCGAAGATTGGACGACTTGACCTTTTGCAGGCCATGGGAAATTTCTTTCTCCCCAACCCTCATTTTTAACTCCCAATTTCAATATCAGGGGTATGCCTGGAACTTGTTGTGAACCGCCCTAAATTAACTTAAAAAAGGTCGAAAAACGTGCGGTTCGACTCATATAGAAGGAGAGCGTACCTGAAATTTTTGACTCAAAACCATTATTTTAAGGTTAGAAAGGGACTTGAACCCTTATTACAAGATTTGCAATCTTGTACATTACCAATTATGTTATCTAACCAAGTGGACTTGCTCGTGTTTTCGGCCTTAAGAGGCCATAAATGTGTTCTCCCTAGGTTGGATTCGAACCAACAACCTAATGGTTAACAGCCATACGCTCTACCGTTGAGCTACTAGAGAAAAAGAATTAGTGACTAAATACGAAAACAGATAGTACAAAAACCACAAATAGTCGAAGGTCAACCCCAGCAAGTGAGTCCATAAAGAAAAACCCAGTTACGAATAAAGTAGTCGACAATAATAAGATTAAAATGTAATGGTAGGTTGTTCCACTTTGGAGCTTCTTCATTAATAAAGAACAGTTGAACACTAAATTTGACAGCCCAAACGGTCCCAACATTTCAATTAATCCTCTATCAATTGCTTTGTAACTTGTATGATACCCAAATCCCAACAGAGGTTGGTTGATGAATTCGTTGTACACTTTGTCGAAAAACCATTTTCGATTTAAAAACTTGTACAAAGATCGACCTAAAAGAGAAATTTTTACTCGGTACAACTCTTTCATTTTGTATCGATAAAAAAAATACGACGACAATCCTCCCAAGACACTTAAGCACACAGATAACAATTTCATGTGAATCGGAATAAACTCAGAATCAATTAAATTTAAATTGTCAGGGTACACAAACAACGCGTTCCCCCAGAAATTAGTACCAAATCCAATAATCACATCTCGAGTTAGGTACCCGATAAAAATACTTGGAACGGCAAGAATCGCCAAAGGTAAGCCCATTCGAATTGGGGCATCGTGAACGTTCAAGAACACCGGTCGGTACGCATTACATTCACTTAAAAAGGTTAAATAAAGCAATCGAATTGAATAAAACGCGGTGAAAAAAGCACCCATTGACCCTAACCAATAGGCAAAATGCCCAGGCAGAGAGTATTTTGCGTAGGCAACTTCTAAAATAACATCTTTGGAATAAAATCCAGTCAAAAACGGCATCCCCATTAAAGATAGCGACCCGATTAACATCATCCCATATGTGAATGGTAGAAGTTTTTTTAAACCTCCCATTTTTCGCATGTCCTGTTCGTCAGAAACCGCATGAATTACCGATCCTGCACCTAAGAACAATAAAGCTTTAAAGAAGGCGTGATTTGCCAAATGAAACACTCCTACCGAGTAATTTGAAAGTCCACAAGCAAACACCATATATCCTAACTGACTACAGGTTGAATAAGCAATCACTCGTTTTAAATCGTTTTGTACTAGACCCACACTTGCTGCAAAAAAACAAGTCATGGCTCCAACTACAGTTACTACCACTAAAGCGTTCGGCGCATATTCAAAAATAGGTGAACACCGACCTAGCAAAAACACTCCAGCAGTCACCATGGTTGCTGCATGAATTAACGCAGAAACCGGTGTTGGTCCTTCCATCGCATCGGGCAGCCAGGTATGCAACCCTAATTGGGCTGATTTTCCTACAGCACCTACAAACAAAAGAACTCCAATAAGTGTTAAACAATGGATTTCGGTGTTAAAAAAAACAATGGTTGAATCAACAAAACTTGGAACCAAACTGAACACAGTCACGTAATTTACTGAGTTGAAAACGTAATACACAGTAAAAATTCCTAGAGCTAATCCAAAATCTCCGATCCGATTTACTAACATTGCTTTGATTGCAGCTTTGTTTGCCTGAATTCGGGTAAACCAAAAATTAATTAACAAATACGAGCACAATCCAACACCTTCCCAACCTACGAACATTTGAATAAAATTGTCTGCAGTTACTAAAATTAACATAAAAAAGGTAAACAAAGACAGGTAACACATGAACCGAGGTAAGTGTGGGTCGTGACTCATATATTCGGTCGAATACAAGTGCACTAAGGTTGAAATAAAGGTAACCACAACCAGCATAACCGCAGTTAAACTGTCAAATAAAAATCCCCAAGAAATTGTAAAAAGCTCGGAATCAATCCAACTCATTAAATCAATGTAGCAAGGTGATCCTTGTAAACCAACTTCGTAAAAGGCAATCAGCGACATTACGCAAGTCATCGCAATGCACGAAGTTGTTAAAATTCCAGCCCCATAGGGACCAATTTTTCTACCGAAAAATCCAGCTGTTAACCCGCTGAACAACGGCAAAAGAACAATGTTTAAATACATAATAGTTTTTTATTGGTTTTTTTGTCTGAAAAAATAAAACCTAGTTTTTATTGATTATTCCCACTCTAGAGCACCAACTCGCCAAGCGTAGACGAAGCCAATACCTAGTTCTACTAAAAAATCTAACATGGTCCAGAATCCCATTGACCCGATTTGATTTAACGAAATTGCCCATGGAAATAAGTACATTGCTTCTAAATCAAAAATAATGAACAGAATTGCAACTAAATAAAATCGAACATCAAACGCCTGTCGAGCGTCTTCGTAGGGATCGAAACCACATTCGTAAGGCGAAAGTTTTTCGGTGTCGGGTTTGTGAATTGCTAACACGTACGACAACCCAAAAATCACGCCCGAAAGAACAATACTGATCCCTAAAAAAATCAATACTGGTGAATATTCCTGAATAAATAAAGAGTTCATAATAATAGTATTATTTCTCAAAGCCTTTCAACATGGATGCTAAAAGGTTTTAGTTTGCAACGGTAAGATTTGCGCTTACGCCTTTCGGCCAACTCTAGTGTTCGTTGCCGGTAAAACGACCATAAAGGTCATTACTAATATTAAGGTAAAAACTTTGAAAACCCATCCCATTTTGATTTGCAAGAGGGCAGTACGAAACCTATCAAAAATCACCCTAACTTAAGGCAAAAAAGGTCGAAAAACATACGGTTCGACACATATTTAAAAAGGATTAAAGTGTGCCTGAAATTTTTGAGTTAGACCCACGCGTTAAGCAAGCTCCAAAGATCCAACTGCGGTTCTAAGACGCAATTAAAGTCACCGTCTTTAGGACTTCCTTTTTGGACTTCTACGATTGAGGCTTTTGTACTAGGTAAATCGGCAGCCGACGAAGACTTGGGTTGAACCTTCCGGCCCCAAAAGCGGTCCAAAAACGAACGCTGATTTGCTTCAAACTCTTGTTTTCTAAAGTCAAGATCCTCTTTTTGCATATTCAACTCTTTTCTTTGAGTATCAAACTCCTCTTGTCTAAGCTTTCGGATCAACTCCGCCTGCCGTTCTCGCGTCATTCGATCCAGCTCCGCCTGCCGTTCTTGCGATATTCGATCCAAATCCGCTCGACGCTCTTGCAATTCCCGATCTAATTCCGCTTGCCGTTCGCGTAACATCCGATCATCCTCTGCCGTCTGTTCTCTAAGCTTTCGGTCCAAATTATTCTTTTTGTCGGTAAAATAAAGATTTGCTATACATAAACCGGCCCAAGTGAAAAAAACACCCAAATTTTTACCAAGATTGATTTTTACTTCTATTTCCGGCAGGGGGTATCGTCGAACTTTCTGCATTAAATCTGGGGAAAGTTTTGCCTGAGATTCCACCAGTTGTCGTTGCAAGTAAGGAAAAGATCTTGTTTTCAAATTTTCTGACAAGTAGGGAGAATAAGGTATAACCAACACAGTTTGCGCTTTTAAAATAGTTTCAAAAGTTAACGGCGCCTGGTTTTCTACCATGGTGTCCCAATCGATATTGGCCATTAACAGGCGATCCAAGGTAAAAAAAAACTTTAAAATGGAACACCAAAAAACGATCACAAGAAGAATGTGTTCGTTCCATAACTTAGGTAAAACAGAGGTCACTAGATAGATGTTCGTCCAATACACAATGTGGAAGTAGGGGTCTCCAGTTTGAAACGACCTGATCATATGTTCTTTGGTTATCAACTCAACATACAGCAAAAACTGAAAGACCAAAGTTTTGTAAAGACCTTCCAAAAAGGTTTGTAACGGGCGTGGATTTACCCATAAACAAATGAAAATGACAACCATGCCCCACGTTTCAACAGGTACACCTTGCCAATACATAGGAAGGTCAAAACCTTTCCTTAACAAACGTAAGCCACCTCCAATAAGAGGAAAATAACTGACCAAAGTTACAGCCTTTTGGAATCGTTCAGTTTTAAATAAACTGAAATTCATGATATTATCTTAAAGTTATATTTTAGAGACTATTGGACTTGCACCAATATTGTTGTCTTTTACAAGTCTCGAATTTTATTATAGAGAAAATGACTTTTCTTCTTCCGATTGGGTTAAAGTTACATAAACAATGTAAAAGAAGAATACTGTTGCTACTGCAGACAATAAAGAACCGTACGACGCAATTAAATTGTAACCGCTGTACGCATCTGGATAATCTGGAATTCGTCGAGGCATACCCGCTAATCCTAAGAAGTGCATCGGGAAGAAAGTTAAATTCACTCCAATGAACATTAACCAAAAATGAATTTGTCCTAGTAATTCTGGGTATTTACATCCGGTAATTCGTTCAATCCAATAGTAGAAAGCTGCAAACATTGCAAACACTGCTCCCATCGACAGCACATAATGAAAGTGCGCTACCACATAATAGGTATCGTGTAATGCAATATCTAATCCTGAATTTGCTAAAACAACTCCAGTTACTCCACCTACAGTAAATAAGAAGATAAATCCTACTGCAAATAACATTGGGGTTTTTAAATCAATTGATCCTCCCCACATGGTTGCAATCCAGCTAAAAATTTTAATTCCAGTTGGTACCGCAATAATCATGGTCGCTGCAGTAAAGTACGCTCGAGTATCAATGTCTAACCCAACAGTATACATATGGTGTGCCCATACAATAAATCCTAACACCCCAATTGACATCATAGCATACACCATTCCTAAATAACCAAAAACTGGTTTCTTAGAAAAAGTAGAAACAATATGACTAACAATACCAAACGCTGGTAAAATTAGAATATATACTTCTGGGTGACCGAAGAACCAAAATAAATGTTGATACAATACTGGGTCTCCTCCTCCTGCCGGATCGTAAAAGGTAGTGTTGAAATTTCGATCAGTTAATAACATAGTAATTGCTCCTGCTAATACTGGTAACGATAATAATAATAAAATTGCAGTAATAAACACAGCCCACACAAACAACGGTAGTCGATGCATGGTCATACCAGGTGCTCGCATGTTTAAAATAGTGGTAATAAAATTAATTGCCCCTAAAATTGATGCTGCTCCTGAAACGTGTAAACTGAAAATAGCTAAATCTACCGACGGTCCTGAGTGAGCTTGAGCGCTACTTAACGGTGGGTACACAGTCCAACCGGTTCCTGCTCCTGCTTCTACCAGAGTAGACGCTAATAACAATAATAACGATGGCGGTAATAACCAAAAACTAATATTGTTCATTCGAGGGAAAGCCATGTCTGGTGCTCCAATCATTAAAGGAACAAACCAATTTCCAAAACCACCAATTAAAACTGGCATTACCATGAAGAAGATCATCACAAAAGCGTGCCCAGTCACTAGAACGTTATAAAGTTGATGGTTACCTGCTAAAATTTGACTTCCAGGATAAGCTAATTCCATTCGAATTAAAATTGACATAGTGGTTCCCATAACTCCGGCAATACCACCAAAAATTAAATAAAGTGTTCCAATATCTTTGTGATTGGTTGAAAATAACCATCGCGAAGCCCAATAATAAATATTAGTAAAAGAACTTTGTTGTAAACTTGACATTTGAATTTGTTTTAAATTTTTTTATACTATTTATCCACAAAAAATTAGGAACCTACGTTTAGTTCACTAATTGAATACCTTCGATTTTGTTTTGAATCCACTCAATGTATTGTTCTAAACTTACACCTTGAACAACAATTGGCATGAACCCGTGGTTTACTCCACAAATTTCACTACACTGACCGTAAAAAACTCCTTCTCGTTTCATAAATAACGAAACTTGATTTAGTCGGCCTGGGCAAGCGTCAACTTTTACTCCTAACGAAGGGATAGCCCAACTGTGTAGCACATCTGCTGCAGTTACTAACACTCGAATGTGAGTGTTTACTGGTAGAACGATTCGATTATCAACTTCTAATAATCGAAAACTTCCTAAAGTTAGATCGTCGTCAGGAATCATGTATGAATCGAAGTTTAAACTCTCTCCTCCTTCCACGGTAGTGTAATCTGAATACTCATAACTCCAATACCACTGATGACCCACAACCTTTAAAGTAATTGCTGGATCAATAACTTCGTCTAACGAATATAATAATGCGAATGAAGGAACTGCGATAATCATTAAAATAACTGCAGGTAACACGGTCCAAACTACTTCCAAAGCGGTAGAATGAGTAAAAGTTTCTGGAGTTGGATGAACGTCTTTGTCGTAAAGAGCCAAACATCGGAATAATAACCACGAAGTAAAAATTACAATTAACACAATAAAAAACATAATGTTATTGTGAAAACTGGTAATTCCTTCCATATAAGGGGTTGCAGGATCTTGAAATCCTAACTGCCAATTGGTAGAAGCGTCTGAAAAGCTCAAAACACCTCCAAAAAAAACAGCTAATAAAAGTACGGTTAAATTTTTCATTGTTATTTTTTTATTTTTTAAAATTATTTTTTATATAAAAGATAAGGTTTTGCTAAATAAGAATCAATTAACCCTGATAGCGGAATTGCAACTAAAAATAAGAAGAAATAAAAGAAAGTTACAATTTGCCCCACGGTAATGTAAGGGTCGTCAACAGGTTTTTGACCTAACCACATTAACAGTAAGAAATCTGCTAAGATTACCCAGAACACACTTCGATAAACTAATCGAAAGGTTGCACTTCGAATTTTTGAAAAATGAATAAAAGGTAAAAAGAACAAGATTACTAATGATCCTCCCATTGCAACAACACCTCCAACTTTATGAGGAATTGCCCGTAAAATTGCGTAGAACGGTAAAAAATACCATTCAGGTACAATGTGAGCTGGGGTTTGTAAAGAGTCCGCCGGAATATAGTTATCTGGGTGACCCATTGCGTTAGGGTGAAAGAATACAAAGAACGAAAATAACCATAGTAAGAAAAAGAAACTTAAAAGATCTTTCACATAAAAATATGGGTAAAAAGGGATTTTGTTTGTTTTCGCTTCCACTCCTAAAGGGTTGTTTGATCCATTTTGATGCAGTAATGCTAAATGGACAATAGTCATTCCAGCAATTAAAAAAGGAAGTAAATAATGCAGACTAAAAAATCGATTTAAAGTTGCATTATCTACCGAGAATCCTCCCCATAACCATTCCACAATAGATTTTCCTACGAAAGGAATAGCGGAGAATAGGTTAGTAATTACGGTCACTCCCCAAAAACTCATTTGGCCCCATGGCAGTACATATCCCATGAAAGCAGTTGCCATCATTAGAATAAAAATCACCACTCCTGATGCCCAAAGTAATCCTCGTGGTTTAGTGTAAGAACCGTAATATAAACCTCGGAAAATATGACAATAAACAACAATAAAAAAAATTGAAGCTCCGTTAGCATGTAAATAACGAATCAACCAACCATTGTTAACGTCTCGCATAATATGTTCAATACTTGCAAACGCGTAATCTACGTGCGGAGTGTAATGCATGGCTAAAAAAATTCCGGTAATAATTTGAATCACCAGACAAATTCCAGCTGCAGAACCGAAACTCCACATATAATTTAGATTAAGAGGGGTTGGATATTCGATGATATGGCTTGAAATAAAAGCCGATAAAGGATGTTTATTCCATCTTAACATAATTTTTTAAAACATTCGTTTTGAAGGAAGTAGGATTCGAACCTACGTAGGAAATTCCAACAGATTTACAGTCTGCCACTTTTAGCCACTCAGTCATTCCTTCTGTGATTCATGAAAGTTAATTTCTATCGCCGCGGTTCTTTCGGAGGTCGACACCCATTATGAATAATTGGGGTTTGATCGAAAATCATGTTTATTTTTAAACCTGCTTTCTGAAAAGTTTTAACACATTTTTTTCGACCTTTGTTTTTACCCTTGATTACGAATGTAATACTGCCAAAATTCAATGCCTTTGCCTTTTGACCTAATCGTTCTGCCGCTGCCTGAGTCGCAAATTGGGTTTTACTTTTACTGTTTTTGTAACCTACCATACCGTTAGAAACAGATGTTTTAACTTGACCTGTAAGTGTTGTTAAAGTAAAAATAGTATTTTGTTTTGAAAATTGCCCGTAGATAATACCTTCCTGTTGAATTTTAGAAGGTTTGCTAGGTAATTTTTGAATTTTTGATTTTAAATCAAATTTTTTTTGCATTTAAAACTGAATTTTTTTTAAATTGGTATTAGAAAGATACGTTTACGGTTGAAAGAGGAAATGATTTTCACCAACTAATCAGAGAAGGTGGGATTCGAACCCACGATGACGTTTAAATCATGCCAGTTTTCAAAACTGGTACCATAGACCACTCGGACACTTCTCTAAATATCCTTTACGGGATTTGAACCCGTGTTGCCGCCGTGAAAGGGCGGTGTCCTAACCACTAGACGAAAAGGACGTATAAACAACCATTAAGAGATAATGGTTAATAAATGATTAACACTAACGTGCATAGGGTCTAAAAATACTTCGGGGTAAATACCCATAACCAAGGTTCCCATAATTAAAGGTAAAACTGCAAAAAATTCATTTTTACTGATATCTGAAAACTTAGTCATCCCTAAATACTGAGTTTTTAAATTACCGTAAGCAATTCGATTGTATAACCACAATGAATATCCTCCACCTAAAATCATACCAGTTGCCCCTAAAAAGGTTACTGTGGTGTTAGTTTGATAAATTCCCACTAAAATTAGAAATTCTCCTACAAAACTACTTGTTCCCGGTAGTCCAATGTTTGCCATGGTAAAGAACAGTAAAATCACCATACTTATAGGCATCACATGAACTAAACCGCTGTAGTATTTAACCATTCGAGTATGATAACGGTCGTACAGTACTCCAATACACAAAAACAGAGCGCTAGACACAAACCCATGACTTAAACTTTGCAACAACGCTCCTTCTAATCCTGGTAAATTAAAGCTAAATAACCCCATCATTACTAAATTCATGTGAGCTACCGAAGCATACGCAATGATCCGTTTTAAGTCAGTTTGACGAATTGCGGTGAAGGAGGTGTAAATTACCCCTAAGGTTGCCATTGTGTACACCAAAGGAGTAAAATAGTAACTTGCTTCAGGAAACAACGGTAACGAAAATCGTAAAAATCCGTATGTTCCTAATTTCAACAGGATACCTGCTAAAATAACCGATCCTGCGGTTGGTGCTTCTACGTGAGCTTCAGGTAACCAGATGTGCATAGGTAACATCGGTACTTTAGTTGCAAAAGACGCAAAAAACGCCAACCATAAAATTTTTTGTTCGAAACTTGAAAATGTGGTGTGTGCTAAAATTTCGTAGTCAGTAGTTCCAGTTTTTACAAAAATATACAGAATAGCCAAAAGCATAAACAGAGACCCAAACAATGTGTAAAGGAAGAATAAGTAAGCTGCTCGAATTTTTCTTTCCCGCGACCCCCAAATTCCAATTAAAACAAACATTGGAATTAAGACACCTTCAAAGAAGATATAAAATAACAGCAGATCCATAACACAGAAAACACAAATTAGAAAGGCTTCCATGATTAAAAAACAAACTACATACTCCTTAATTCGTTTTTGAATACTATGCCAGCTTCCTAATAAACAAAGCGGAAAAAGTAAAGTAGTTAAAAGAACTAGAAAAAGGGAGATTCCGTCAACACCAAAGGTACAATTGATATTTAAACTTGAAAACCATGGAAAAGAAGTCACAAATTGAAACTTTGCGGTCGACTGATCAAACCAAATCCACAAAAACAACGAACAAAAGAAAACAAAAAAAGATAAATTAAGAGCAAAAATTTTTAATCCTCGTTCGTATCGAGAAGGCCAAAGTGCTGAAAGAAAAGCACCCATAAAAAGCGACCCAATTAAAAAACTTAAAATATTGTGTGTGTGAAGCATAATTTTTATAATTTTTTTTTAATTTGAACGAACCCAAGGGCTTGAGAAATTGAACGATCGAAATTCTTGAGAAAACTGTTTAATCGGTTCACAGACAACTCGTTTTTGATTTTCGTCGTATCTTACCTCTACGTATCCGGATAAAGGAAAGTTTTTTCGCATTGGATGTCCTTCAAATCCATAATCAGTTAAAATTCGTCGTAAGTCAGTGTGATTTGAAAAAAATACTCCAAACAGATCCCAAACTTCTCGCTCCCACCAATTGGCACAAGGAAACAAAGGAATCAACGAAGGTAAAGGGGTTACTTCATCAACATAAGTTTTTACCCGAATTCGGCCGTTGTAAACTAATGTTAAAAAATCATAAACCACTTCAAATCGTTTGTTATATTCTGGATAATCAACGCCTGAAATTGAAGTTAAAATTTTATACTGGGTTTGAGTATGAAGTTTTAAAAATTCTACAGTTTCTAAAAGAAATTGAGATGAAACCACAACGATAATTTCGTTTTTGAAAACTTTGATGTTTTCTACCGGAATTAAAGATTGCAGTGAGAATGCAAAATTAAAAATTATTTGATTCATAACGATTTATAAACGTCTATTTAAAAAACTTTTAAAAGTAGTTACTCGCTATCGGACTTGAACCGATACCCTAAAAAGGAACAAATTTTAAGTCTGTCGTGTCTACCACTTTCACCAAACGAGCTTTACTTGTTCATGACAAGTAGTTTAAGATTTTTTAAGAAAACTTTTGTTAATGCTTTGTTGACTTAATAAAGTTAACGCAGCCGAACTGAAAGAGTTAAATACTGGAAACGACCAAGTTGATTTTTGTAACGAACTTGGTAAACTTGAAACCCCTTGAGTTTGATAATTAAACCAATGACCACTGTCGGCATTGATCTTTGTTAATTTTCCTCGTAAATCTGCTAAAACTGATTCTACTAAGGCTGACGAAGAATCCGCAACTTCTAATTGTTCTTGGTTAAAAGTAGAGTTCGCCTGAGCTCCTAGAAGAAGTTTTTTCTTTCGAGTTTTTAAGCCTGCACTAAGTTTTGGCAAATAATTTTTTAAAATAATAAAATAGAAAGATAAGAAAAAGAAGGTTAACCAAAAGATTTGGTTAAAAAAGGTAATTTGATCAAATTGAGGCATAATTTTAAAATTTTATATTATTTTTTTATAATTTTTTTTATACGGTCACTGAAATACGTCCAATTTGACGGCATAAAACAGTCGGTTAAGTTTAAAATAATGGGAGTTGCTTGCGCAAAAGGGACCACAGAGTCAAAATAAACACGACCGTCGGAAAGAATAAATAATTTTTTCTTTTTTTTCATACGTTTTTATCGATCCACCTCACCAAACACGATGTCTTGAGTACCGATAATGGTCACCACGTCGGCTACCATATGACCCTTAGCCATAAAGTCTAAAGCTTGTAAATGACCAAAGCCCGGAGCTTTGATTTTACATCGATACGGACGATTTGTTCCATTGGATACTAAATAAACCCCAAATTCTCCCTTGGGTGCTTCCGTAGCTGTGTAAGTTTCACCCGCAGGCACAACCATTCCCTCAGTATACAATTTAAAATGATGAATTAAAGATTCCATAGATTGTTTCATATCTGATCGAGAAGGTGAAGTAATTTTGTGATCGTCCAACTTAACAGGTCCTAAAGGCATGTTGTTTAAACATTGTTGAATAATCTTTAAAGATTCTCGCATCTCTTGCATTCGGATTAAATATCGATCGTAACAATCTCCATTTTTACCTACAGGAACTTCAAACTCCATTTTATCATAAACTTCGTAAGGTTGGTTTTTTCGTAAATCCCATGGAATGGTTGATCCTCGCAGCATTACACCACTAAATCCCCAATCGCAAGCGTCTTTTTTACTAACAATACCAATATCCACCAGCCGTTGTTTCCAAATTCGATTAGAAGTTAACATTTCTTCCATTTCATCCAATCGAGTCACAAACTGTTTGCTGAAAAGATAGATGTCGTCTAAAATACCTAAAGGCAAGTCCTGACTTACACCTCCGGGTCGAAAATAAGCAGCATGCATTCGTGCTCCCGAAACTCGTTCATAGAATTCCATTAGTTTTTCTCGCTCTTCGAACGCCCATAAAAACGGTGTCATTGCCCCTACGTCCATAGCATGACATCCAACCGCTAACAAATGATTTAAAATTCGAGTAATCTCACAGAACAACACGCGAATATATTGTGCTCGAACTGGAATATCGCACCCTAGCAATTTTTCAATACCCAACACATAAGTGTGTTCTTGAGTCATCATCGACACGTAATCTAATCGGTCAAAGTACGGTAAAGCCTGAATATAGGTTTTGTATTCAATTAATTTTTCAGTCCCTCGATGCAGTAACCCAATATGTGGGTCCGCTCGGTCCACGACCTCTCCGTTTAATTCCAAAACCAGTCGAAGCACACCGTGCGCTGCTGGGTGTTGGGGACCAAAATTAATAGTAAAATTTTTTATTTTTCTTGATAATTCGCTTTTTTTTAACATGTTAATTTGTTTAAAACGTCAAACCAACACAACTGAGGTTGTCGATTGGTTGGTCTGTTTATATAAAAACTTAGGGGTTTGAACCCTAACGGAGCACCGTGATTTTTTTAATAAAAAAAGTTCTGAACTTACTTACAAACCACTTTAAATTAACCTAAAAAAGGTCAAAGAACGAGAGGTTCGACATATAAAAATTAATATATAAAAAATATATACATTAAAACCACGCGGTAAGCAAATTCCAAAGATCCAACTGCGGTTCTAAGACGCAATTGAAATCATTGTCTTTGGGACTTCCTTTTTGAACTTCTACGATTGGGCCTTTTGTACTAGGTAAATCGACAGCAGACGAAGACTTAGGTTGAACCTTCAGTCCCAAAAAGCGGCCCAAAAGCGAACGCTGATTTGCTTCAAACTCTTGTTTCCTAAAATCAAGATCCTCTTTTTGCATATTCAACTCTTGTTTTTGCATATCTAACTTTAGCTTTCGGTCCAAATCCGCCTGTTGTTCTCGCGATATTCGATCCAAATTGGCCTGCTGTTCTTGCGATTCCCGCTGCCGTTCTCGCGATTCTCGATCTAATTGAGATTCTTTTACATTAACATAGAGGGCGATTCCGGGTATACTTACACCAATGGCACCATAAAGCCCAAACATAAGCTGGGTGGTGGTAATTGACTTGTCGGGTAACAGTTCCGGCAAATGGTGTCGAACTTTTTGCATGAAATCCGGGAAAAGTTTTGCCCGAGATCCCACCAGTCGTCGTTGCAAATAAGGAAAAGATCTTGTTTTCAAATTTCCGACAAGTACGGAGAATAAGGTATGGCCAACACGGTTTGCGCTTTTAAAACAGTTTCAAAAGTCAAAGGAGCCCGGTTTTCTACCATAGTGTCCCAATCGATATTGGCTATTAACGGGCGATCCAAAGTAAAAAAAAACTTCAAAATGGAAAACCAAACAATTATACCAATAATGATGTGCACGTCGAATAACTTAGGGAAAACGATGGTTACCAGTAAAGAATTTACCCAAATTAAAGTAATAAAGTGAATCTCTTCTTCTTGAATCCACTTGATGACGTGTTCTTTAGCCACTAAATCCGCATACAGCAAAGCCTGAAAAAGCGTGGTTTTGTGAATATTTTCCAAAAGAGTTTGAAAAGGGCGGGGGTTTAACCATAAACAAACAAAAACTATAACCATAGCCCACATTTCAATCGGTACACCCTGCCAATAAATAGGAAGGTCAAAACCCTTCCGTAATAGACGTAAACCGCCCCAAATAAGAGTAAAATAAGTAAATAAACTTGCGGCATTTTTGAACCGCTGAGTTTTGAAAAAATCCATCACAAATTTTAGCATTCCGTTTATTTTTTGACAAGGTTTAAAAACTAAACCTCATTTTTAGAGACTATTGGACTTGCACCAATATTGTGTCTTTTACAAGTCTCGAATTTTAGATAAAGAACTTTACGACCCCCACCAGTAAATGGTAATAAATAAGAACAACCACACAACATCGACAAAATGCCAATACCAAGCAGCAGCTTCAAACCCGAAATGATGTTGACGAGTAAAATGGTGTAAATAAAGTCGAACAGTACACACTGTCAAGAAACAGGTTCCAATGAAAACATGAAACCCGTGAAATCCAGTAGTTAAATAAAAAGTAGACCCGTAAACACTGTCTGCAATAGAAAAAGGTGCAGTTAAGTATTCGAATCCTTGTAATGCGGTAAAAACAACAGCTAGTACAATAGTAGCCACTAACCCAGTTAACGCTTGATTTCGATCACCTGCAACAATAGCATGGTGTGCCCAAGTCACAGTTGCTCCTGAACTTAATAAAATTACGGTGTTCAGAAGAGGAACTTCCCAAGGGCTTAAAATTTCAATACCTTCAGGTGGCCATACCCCTCCAATTTCTGGAACAGGAGATAGACTAGAATGAAAAAATGCCCAAAAAAAGGCAAAAAAGAACATAACTTCAGAAACGATGAATAAAATCATTCCCATTCGCAATCCTTGCTGAACAGCACCAGTATGTTGACCTTCAAAAGTTCCTTCTCGAACAATATCTCGCCACCAAACGTACATTACGTATAAGATAGTAAAAATACCTGAACTTAATAGAAATCCACCACCTTGGTACAGATGCATATACATTACACCTCCAAAGGTTGAGCTGAACGCACCAATCGCAGCAACAAATGGCCACGGGCTAGGGTCTACTAAGTGAAACGGGTGTTTTTGTTGGTTTTTTTTTGTTATTAAAATTTGACTCATAATTTATAAGAATAATAAATTTTTAGTTATTTATTAATTTAGTTTTTTTTCATGCTTGCGCCTAACGTTGAAGCAGTGCCCGAAACCAACAGAAAAACACGTATCGCACAGAAAATTTTCTGAGAGGTACCTAAAACTTGTTAAAAACCGCCTTAACTTAAAAGAAAAACAAATCGAAGATTCGGAGTTCAATTTCTTCGAATTTATGTATGATATAAATTGAAATAAATCAATGCACCGATGGTGATTATGGGGTACAAAAAAAACCTCATTTAAAGAAGGGGGGGTCTTTTGTTGGAAAAGTTTTTTTGGTTGGGTCATATATATATTCAATACCTTATTGTTTAAGAATCTTTATTTACTCAAGTTAAGGTACTATTATTCTTTGTTAAGATTCTTGAATATTAAGGATTGAATATATATGCTCTAATGTCTTTACTTTTTAACTAGATCTTACTTTTTCAAATCAATGTACTATAATATATGTTGCCAATGCTTTTCTTTATTAAAAACACCAATATATAATAAAAAATAACTAAGCATTGTTTTCGTTGAGTTAGATTTTTCTTAAACTGTTGTTGTACATTTGTTAATCTATAACTTTTAAACCTCTACTAATACTACTTTACTTCTATAATTTACTTCAAGAAAGTAGTTTATTGTGGGAGGACTGCATAATGAGATCTTTCATCATGGTTAAAAAAGTTTTGGAGTTTATTGGACTCGAACCAACAGCCAAACGCTTGCAAAGCGAACGCTCTACCAATTGAGCTAAAACCCCGGAACATACAAAAATGTCGACTTTTTAGTACCTTTTAGCTTCACCGCTTACACGGCGTCCACACAAGGCCTATCTTTATGTGGTCGTCTGCCACATGTCTTGTTTGAAAATTAGTTTTGAGTGCAGTTTCTCACTTAGATGGTTTCAGTGATTATCATGCATAAACTTAGCTACCCGGCGATGCTCTAAGAAAGAACAACCGGTACACCAGAGGTTTACTTTTCCTGGTCCTCTCGTACTAAGGTCTAGGCCTCTCAATTTTCATACATCCACAGTAGATAGGGACCAAACTGTCTCACGACGTTCTAAACCCAGCTCGCGTACCACTTTAATCGGCGAACAGCCGAACCCTTGGAACCTTCTTCAGCTCCAGGATGTGATGAGCCGACATCGAGGTGCCAAACGACTCCGTCGATAGGAGCTCTAGGGAGTCATCAGCCTGTTATCCCCGGCGTACCTTTTATTCGTTGAGCGATGATTTTTCCACGCAAAATCACCGGATCACTATGACCAACTTTCGTTCCTGTTCGAGCTGTCGCTCTTGCAGTCAAGCAGGCTTGTACCATTACGCTTACACGTAGATTGTTGACCTACGCAAACCTACCTTTGTACGCCTCCGTTACTCTTTAGGAGGCGACCGCCCCAGTCAAACTACCCGCTAAACACTGTCCTGAGGTGAGAAGTTCTCAAGATCAAGAGTGGTATTTCACTTTGGTCTCCCCAATTTGCTTGCGCAAAGGGATCGTCAACTCCCACTTATGCTACACATGATCGTGAGTTCTTCAATGTTTAGGTATAGTAAAGGTGCACGGGGTCTTTCCGTCTAGCTGCAGATAACCCGCATCTTCACGGGTATTTCAATTTCACTGAGGTGATGTTGGAGACAGCGGGGAAGTCGTTACACCATTCATGCAGGTCGGAACTTACCCGACAAGGAATTTCGCTACCTTTGGACCGTCAGAGTTACAGCCGCCGTTTACTGAGGCTTATGTACACTGCCAAAACAGCATAGTTTAACCTTACAGCACCGGGCAGGTGTCAGTCCCTATACATCTTTTTACAAATTTGCAGAGACCTGTGTTTTTATTAAACAGTCGCTACCCCCAATTCTGTGCCAACCTTGCAAGGTTGCCCTCGCAAGGTTATTCCTTCTTCCGAAGTTACGGAATCATTTTGCCGAGTTCCTTCAACATCATTCTCTCATTAGCTTTAGTGTATTCCACCCATCCACCTGTGTTGGTTTAAGGTACGGTTTGTGCAGTAAAAAAACTTTTTCCTGAAATTCGTCCACCACCTTTAGTTTCCTCTATAAACTAAAAATAATCTTAAGAATCTGTCATTTTTTTAAAGAAACGAAACGTTTAACCCATCAAACCTGATTGTCATCAGCGTTCTTAGGGACCGTCTAATATGTCCATCGAAAGATGGCATGACGCGGATAATCCTTCCGTCAAAACCCTTGGATTTACAGCCACAATGATTCTGTACATTGTTTTTTGTTACTCATGTCAGCATTTTCACTTCTGATTTCTCGAAAAATTTTCTCAAATTTTCTTCATTGATTTCACAGAACGTTCTGCTACCACTTAAAAAAGTTTGCCGCTTCGGCGAATCTTTTAATGCCCATAAATTTTCGGTGCAAAATTACTCGACCAGTGATCTGTTACGATTTCTTTCAAGGATGGCTGCTTCCAAGCCGACCTACTAGTTGTCTTCGTAATCTTACTTCCTTAAACTGAAAGATTTCTTTGGGGCCTTAGCGATCAATCTGGGCTGTTTCCCTCTTGACCATGGACCTTAGCACCCATGGTCTGTCTGATCAAGTTCAGAGCTTTTTGTATTCGGAGTTTTCTTAAAATCAGTAAGCGAAATTGCCCCATCATCTAAAAAGTGCTCTACCCCAAAAAGTTTTACTTGATCGCTCTACTTAAATAGATTTCGCAGAAAACCAGCTATCTCTGAGTTTGATTAGCCTTTCACTCCTAACCTCAAATCATCCCAGTATGTTGCCACAGACACGGGTTCGGCCCTCCAACGAATGTTACCACTCTGTCTTCAGCCTGTTCAAGGTTAGATCACTCAGTTTCGGGTCTTTTAAAAAAGACTGGTTATTTTTTAAAATTCGTATTTTCTTCGCCTCGTTAAAAGCTTGCCTTTTTTAAAAACTCGCTGACCCATTATGCAAAAGGTACGCTGTCACTTTATAAAGCTCCAACCGATTGCTAGCATTAAATTTCAAAACATCCTAGGATGTATGTCCTTTCCTTCACAGTACTCGTTCACTATCGATCAAAAGACCAAAATTTAGGCTTTGAGGGTGGTCCCCCATTGTTCAAAGAGTACAACCTCTTTTACTTAAAAACACAGTTTTTGCCGATCTACAGGACTTAAACCTTCTTTGGTCTCGAGGTTCAATCGGTGTTTTATCTATGTTTTTTGCCTGTACTGAGTTCGTTCGCCACTACTTTCAGTATCTCGTTTGATTTCTTAAAAAGTTACTAAGATGTTTCAATTCACTTTTCTGAAAACTTCCAAGAGAAAAATTTCTTTTATTGGACATTTTAGCGTCCCAGCATTACAGCTCAGCTAAAATTTTTGTTGTACAACATCCAATAGAATCTTTTGTCAAGGTATCCGTTTAATGCTTTTTTTATTTTGTATGTTATTAAAAAATTTGAGATGCGAGACTTGCACTCGTATGTAGGCGTTTAACCTATCTCAACGAAACAAAAAATTTTGTAACCATGCTTCCCCAATTGAGTATTTCTGGCTTTATAAAAGTTTAAGAATCTTGAGTTCTAACGGGATCAGCTTGTCTTTTATAAATTAAAAATTTCACTTTGTTTTTGAATTTATCTAATGCTTCCAGACGCACGTTCCCGTACGACTACCTTGTTACGACTTCATCCCAGTTACAGACCTCTCCTTAGTTTGGCTGCTCGATTGCCCCCCTAGGTGGATTCGCTCACGCAAACATCTCCAAGGGGTTAAGTCGTTCAAACCACTTTTCAGGTAAAATCTACTTCCGGCATGTGACGGGCGGTGTGTGCAAGGTTCAGGTACATATTCACCGCAACGTGATGATTTGCGATTACTAGTGATTCCAACTTCATGTGGGCGAGTTGCAGCCCACAATCCGAACTAAGATAAGATTTATAGGTTTGCTCACTTTTACAAGATCGCTTCTCATTGTTCTTACCATTGTAACACGTGTGTAGCCCAGTTCATAAGGGCCATGAGGACTTGACGTCATCCTTACCTTTCTCCCACTATCCTAGTGGGCAGTCTACTTAGAGTCACCGAAGTCAACTAAGTACAAGGGTTGCGCTCGTTAAAGGACTTAACCAAACATTTCACAACACGAGCTGACGACAGCCATGCAACACCTGATTATCTTTTTAATCTTAAAAAAAAAGAAAATGTCTAGAACTGGTAAGGTTTCGCGCGGATTATCGCATTAAACCACATGTTCCACCACTTGTATGAACCCCCGCCAATTCCTTTGAGTTCCAATCTTGCGATCGTACTTCTCAGGCGGAGTGCTTAATGGGTTACCTAAGTGCCCAAATCTTACGTCTGAGCACGAGCACTCATCGTTTACGGCACGGACTAAGAGGGTATCAAATCCTTTTTGCTACCCGTGCTTTCGTCCCTCAGCGTCAGTATTGACCCAGATAGCTGCCTTCGCCGTTGGTATTCCTTCATATATCTTAGGATTTCACCCCTCCATATAAAATTCTGCTATCCTCTTTCAAACTCAAGCCTTGACGTTTTTTTTAAAAGCAATTTTAAAGTTGAGCTTTAACCTTTTACTTTTGACTACTCAAGGCCGCCTACGGACCCTTTACGCCCAATCAATCCGGATAACGCTCGCTCCCTTCGTATTACCGCGGCTGCTGGCACGAAGTTGGCCGGAGCTTCTTCTTTAGGTACTGTCTTTATCCTCCCTAATGAAAGGGGTTTACGACCAATTGAGCCTTCTTCCCCCACGTAGTATTGCTGGATCAAGCTTTCGCTCATTGTCCAAAATTCCTCACTGCTGGCTTCGGTTTGAAGCCTGGGCCTTGTCTCAGTCCCAGTGTGGCTGACCGTCCTTTCAGACCAGCTAAAGATAGTCGGCTTGGTAGGCCTTTACCCTACCAACAACCTAATCTTAAATAAGCTCTTCTCTTAGCGATCGTGGATCTTTCTGTACATCAGGTATTTAACCCAACTAAAAGGCAGATTCTTATTTTGTACTCACCCGTTCGCCATGATGTTACCATCATTCGACTCGCATGTGTTAAGCATACTACCAGCGTTCATCCTAAGCCAGGATCAAACTTAATCTATTTGAAGAATTTCTTAAAAGAAATTCTCATCGTTTACTAACGTAAATAGTTTTCTGATTTAATAATTGCGGGAACAGGACTTGAACCTATAACCTTCAGGGCATGAACCTGACGAGCTGCCATTGCTCTATCCCGCGTCATCTTAAGGGGCATCCTAACAAGTCTGTAGTTTCCCTCTTACTTAATTTAGCAAAATACGATTGGGCTTTTCACAAACGAAGCAACGTTCCTATCGATTTATTTTTGCGAGTAATGAGATTCGAACTCATATCGCCTGCTTGGAAGGCAGGTAATCTAACCGTTGATATATACTCGCAGAAAAACGTTTTTAAAATTGAGTATGTTGGGACTTGAACCCAAGGCCAATGGATTAAAAGTCCACTGCTCTACCAACTGAGCTACATACTCGAGATAAAATAAAACATCAAATTGATTAGTGAGTCTTATAGTAAGCCAACACAGATTTGTTGTTTACCCAAAAATTGAACGATTTTTTCAAACTAATATTTCCTAAAAAAACAGTGGACAAAGTTTTGTAGTTTGTTTCTAAATGATTGGGTAATCCCAAAGCGTGGTCGCATTGATTTAAATTAAGGTAACCAGTAACCGGGAAGTTTTTTGTTTCTTTCAACGCCCAGTATGAATCTATTTTGGGCAAATTTGTTAGACTTTTTTTTAAGGTTATCTGACATTCGTGTGGCCGTTTTAATTTTTGTGCGTTCACGGTTGGCTTGGGGTACATCTGAATTTCAATAAGATCTCCTTTTTTGACCAAAAAATTGGGTTGAGTTAGAAAGTGCTTGTTGACTGAAACTTTTTTGTGGCTAATGAGTTGCCGACTTTGAGATAGTGATTTTACAAATCCTGTCCGATACAAAATAACGTCCAATCGTCGTTCCAACAAGTATAAAAAATTAATTTGTTTCTTTGCGTTTTGACGGATCAAGGTCTTAAATTTGTAACTTTGTAATTTGTAAAAAGTTGCTAGTCTTTGTTTGGTCAATAAGTTTTCTTTAAACAAGTTCTTTAGTCGTTGATTTCCAAAGTTGCTAGTTAATTGATGTTTTTTTGTAAGTTGAGATTCAAAATGATGAAAAAAATTTGTAATTTTTTTGCCTTCTTGTATCTTTTTAAAGGTTGACCATTTCAGTCGATTAAATTTATCAGTTTTAAAGTCGTTTCGAATATCTCTTGCAAGTCGGACGTACGATTTAAAACGTGGTTTTTTAAAATGAGACATGCAGTTTCAGAAATTATTTTAACGTGTTGAGTAAAAAGTGGTAAAACAAAAGAAGACTCTTTTTTGACTTAAAATTTCCAAAAATAGGGAAATCGTACAGATTCGAGGTGGAACTTGCAAATCCTGAAAGTGGGATATTAAATTCCTTAGAAAAATGAACAATCTTAGAAATGTTGGGTAATTGTGAGTTGAAAATAAAAATAACACCAATTTTTTTTGAATGTTTGCCAATGTAAGCCAAATCCAAGTCGTCGTTAAAAAATTTGTACACTCCGTTGGACTTAGTCTCAAGTTTTTTCCATTGATGAGTCAACCACACCGGGAATCCTAAAAAAAGAATATGTTGATTGGTTGACCGAAGATTGTGTACCAACATAAAAAACCGTTGTAGGCTGACGAAGGTGTGATTAAGATTTAGAATGCTAATGTTGTTACGAAAACCGTACAGCAATTTATTCATGTTGTTTTGCACCTCAGACTTTGGAGATCCTAGATGTAAATTACTTTTTAGAAAATCTTTTAGGAGATTTTTAGAGAATGTTTGAATCTTGTATTTCATTAAGATTTTTTACCTTGTTTTCTAAGAATGGATTGATTTTTGTAAAAAATACCTTTTCCTTTGTAAGGCTCTGGAAGTCGAAGACGCTGCAAGATAGCTGCAAATTCGTTAATCTTTTGTAAATTAGTACCTTGAATAACAACAATATTGGGTTTAGGGCAAGTTAGTTTTAGAAAAGGCGAAACGTTTTTAAAAATCAAATGACTAAATCCTAATTTTAATTCCAAGGTGCGATCAACTATCTTCGCTCGATACCCAATACCAATCAATTCTAATTGTTTTCGGTACCCTGTCAACACTCCCCGAATTCCTTGTTGAATCAAACCAATTACAGTCTGGTTCGCTTGTCGATTTTCTTTTGAAATTAAACCTGGTTCCGAAATTTCTAATTGGTTTTGACCAAATTTAAAATTAAGATTACATTTTTTTGGCAAAATTATTTGCTCTTGGCCTAAAGGCCCGTTCAACAGGCATTTATTTCCGTTCAATTTTAATTGAACAGTGGTCGGAATTTTAATGCAATAATTTTTCATACTTATTCTACAATGCAAATTAATTTGCCGCCGACTTTTTTCTTTCGACTTGATCTTCCCGATAAAAACCCTTTGTTGGTGGATAAAATGTACAATTTTAATTCTGAATCGATCTTCCACAGTTGAGGTAAGGACAAGAAGGTTGACTTTTTACCAGTTGAAAAAAACGATACTTTTTTAATTGTAGGAGAAGCATCTAGATATTTTAACCAAATCTGAATAGTATTATTGTCTTTAAGAGAATAATGTTTAATGTACCCTTCTTTGTAAATAATTTCTAAAATTTTTAGACATAAATTATTTTTGGGTTGACAAACAAACTCTTTTCGAGCAAGTTGACCATTTCGTATTCGAGTTAACATGTCATAAATAGGATTAAATACTATCATGAGGGGTTTAAGAAAATTTTGTCCAGAAGCGGACTCGAACCACTGACACAAGGATTTTCAGTCCTTTGCTCTAACCAACTGAGCTACCTAGACGTTGTCATATCGTTATATGACTTTTAATTTGAACTTACTAAATAATTATGAGACCATTTCCGTTTTGCAGACGAGCATTTACCCATGATGGTTGACGCCTGACTAATAGGATGGGTTAAATAAAAATCATTAATTAACGGTTTTAAGGGGGTTGAATATAATTTCAAACCTTTAAACACGGTGATAGGTTCCAAACTGCAATTTACAACTTGGTTTACGTTTGCCGAATTTGGCACATAAGCAGATAACATATGGCTTACAGCTGCAGACGATCGTAATTTTGTTTTTTCACTTAAACATTGTAAAATTTGCCAATCCTCTCGATTCTGAATGTTAGATACAGATTTGAAAATTTGAGAAGTCTTTTGACATCGATTTTCTGTATTGAAAAATGTACCTTCTTTTTCCACAAAAGTTTTACCAGGAAGAAGCAAATCCACAATAATGTTTCTCTCAAATTCACAATTTTTTAAGTGAGAATTCATGAATGGGAAATGATGACCTTGATACACTACAAAAGGATTAAATTCTGCGTTGGAAATTAAACTTGCCTCCGAAATCTGTAATTTATAATCGTTTAAGTAATTTAAAAAGGCGGTACTGGGTTGAATTAAATAAAGTACGTCAAGATCCTTTAATAATTCGGGTGAAAATCCTGGGATCCCTAAATTTAAGTGACCTACCTGATTAGCGTCGGAATGTAAAAGATTGATGCTATTTTGAGGAATCATTTTCACCGAATCGTTGAACTGTAATAAAGTACTTTGAAATTGACTAGTGTCCACTCGGTCTAAAAGACTGGTCCCGTAAATAATTAGAGGTGACTTGGCTTTTTTAAAATCTACACATACTGGATGTTTACCTTCTAAAAAGTTAACAAAATCCTTAAGTGTTGACCCTAAATACGTAATTGGAAAAGTTGCCTGAGAAAGACCTCCAATCGAAAAAATTTTTGCGTTTTTTCGTCTGTTGTTTTGCTGTAAACGTAGATTTAACAAACTTGCTTCTAATCGTGGATCGGTACCAACCAATAAGCAGCAGTCGGTTTCATTAATTTTGTTGACTGCTAACGAATACGCGTTACTAAAATCGGCATCAACATTCAGCATTCGATCGGTGCTGAACTTTGAAATATTTAGAGCAGATGCCAAATGTTTTGCACTTAAAGCTGTTTCCGAATCTACACTGTTTCCCACAACAATACCAATTTTATTTGGGTTGGAAGTATTTAGTTTTTCCGAAAGCTGCTGAATGGCGTCCGCCCAAATCAGGGGTTCCCAAGTAGTCGCTGATTTTTGTAGAGGTTGAGTCAACCGTTGTTGCTTTAAACCATCGTAGGAAAATCGAACTTTATCGGTAATCCACTCTTTGTTAATTTCTTGATTCGCGCGTGGTAAAACTCGGATAATTTCAGCTTCTTTAAAATCTACTCGAATGTTACTACCTACTCCGTCAAATACGTCAATGGACTCAACTGAACGAATTTCCCAAGGTCGAGCGTTAAAAGCGTAAGGTTTCGAAGTTAATGCACCTACCGGGCACAAGTCCACCAAATTTCCAGAAAGTTCGGTTTGAATTGTTTTTTCAATAAAAGTACCAATTTCAGTATCTTGACCTCGATTTGTTGTTCCTAAATCTGGAACCCCTGCCACCTCTGCAGCAAATCGAACACATCGAGTACAATGAATACATCGAGTCATAATAGTTTTAATAAGCGGGCCACAGTTTTTATCTTCGACACTTCGTTTTACTTCGTAAAATCGACTTCGATCTGATCCATAAACCATAACCTGTTCTTGTAAGTCACATTCTCCACCTTGATCACAAATTGGGCAATCTAAAGGGTGATTAAGTAATAAAAATTCTAAAACTCCTTCTCGAGCCTTTTTTACTAATGGAGTGTCAGTAAAAACTTTCATGTTTGGGCTTACCGGCATCGCACATGCTGCAACAGGTTTAGGTGCTTTTTCAATTTCAACTAAACACATTCGACAATTCCCAGCTACTGAAAGCTCTTGATGATAACAGAATCGTGGAACATCAATTCCAACAACAGAGCAAGCTTCCAACACTGTTGTATTAGGAGCTACTTCTACTTCTATATTGTTAATATAAACTTTCATTAGAGTATTTTATTTTATATGTAATATAAACTTTCATATTTGTATTTTCTTTTTAGTTAGGCCTAAGTGGACTTGAACCACTGACTTTACGCTTATCAGGCGTACACTCTAAACCGCTGAGTTATAGGCCTGGCTTTATGAAACTCATAAATTGCCAAGGGTTTCGGGAAAGACGGGATTTGAACCCGCGACCTTTGACGTGACAGGCCAACACTCTATCCAGACTAAGCTACATTCCCAATAAATTTGTTTTTAAAAACACATCAAACTAAGGTAGTATGTGAATAAATATAAAGGAGTTGGAAAAACAAATAAAATAAATAAACTAAAGAATCCAAGGGTAATCACCAAACTCATCGATTTTGTCAACGAACAAACTAATACTTTGGTATTCCAAATTGGGGTTTGTTCAAAAATCATGGATTTAATTACTCGTAAGTAATAAAAGGTTGAAATTACACTCATAAATACTGCTAGAAGTACAATTAAATAAAAACTAGATTCAATTGCTGAAAAAAATATGCCAAATTTTGCCAAAAATCCTGCTAATGGAGGTACACCTGCTAAACTGAAAAAACTAATGATTAAAGTAAAACATAAGAAAGGATTTAAAGCGTACACTGTTTTTAATTCTGAAATAAATCGTACTTGAGTTACATTGGCGTTGTTGTTAATTCCTAACAAACTACCCCAGATACAAATACTGGTAATAATGTACAAAATTAAATAAAAAAAGATTGCTTGAATACCTTCGGTCCCTCCTGAAAAAAGCCCAATTAATAAATAACCAACATGTCCTACAGCACTGTACGCCAATAGTCGTTTGATCCGTTTCTGCTGAATTGCGGTAATTGAACCAACACTGATGGATAAAAATGCGCATATCCCACCCAAAGTTGACCACCAATAGGTCAAAGTCGGTAAATCGTAGAAAACATAGTTAAAAAATCGGACTAAAACTAAGAAAATACCTAATTTGGGTACGATTGCAAAAAATGCAGTTACGTTAGTTGGAGCCCCTTCGTAAACGTCAGGTGACCACATATGAAAGGGAGCGACAGCAAGTTTAAAGAACAAGGCTGACAGTACGCACAGACTTCCTAAAATTAATAAAGGCTGCTCAGGTAAATCAATAAATAAATTAGTTAGATGTTCAAAATTTGTGGTACCAGTGGTCCCGTAAATTAAAGAACATCCAAATAATAATAAACCTGAAGATAACGCTCCTAGGATGAAGTATTTTAATCCAGCTTCAGTTGAAAAAGCGGAGTTTTTTTTTAAGGAAGCAAGAATGTAAAAACAAAGAGATTGAATTTCGATTGCTAAATATAAAGAAATTAAGTCAAACGACATTACTAGAAGAATAAGTCCGAATAATGACAGTAAAATCAAAAAAGAATATTCAAACATTTGTAAAGTTGAATTTTCAGATAATATTAAGCAACAAAATACACTAATTAAAAGCAATAATTTAACAATCAAGATAAAATTATCTTGAAAAAAACTATTAGACAAAATTGTATGATCGACTGCAGGTGTGTTTAGTGTTAACAGAATCAAAGTGGCAACGATACACAATGCCAACTTATTAGTATATCGAGTCAAAACATAATTGTTAGAAATAACAACCCCACCGTAAAGAATAATCCCAACAATAGAGAAAGAAAAAAAGATTTCCGGTAGAAGTACTTCTATATTATTAAGAAAAAAATTAGAGAAATCCAT